TGGAAGTAAATATTCTCGCATTTATTGCTACTGCACTGTTCATTCTAGTCCCTACTGCTTTTTTACTTATAATATACGTAAAAACAGTAAGTCAAAGTGATTAACTTTAATTAAAACTTAAACTTGTTACTTTTTAGTTCTTATCAATGATTGCAGCGAAGAAATAAAAAAAGGGTACAAGTTTCGTGGTTTAATTATTGACCTATACCCGTATTCTATGAAAGCAGCAATCTATGGGATACTAGATAGTATGGTAGAACGTTTTTTTACCATATTATCTAGTATTGTTATTGTACTATAACAAGTTAGGTGTATGAAGATACAGGTTAGTTTAATATCTATCAATCGACACTATTATCTTCATATATATCAAATTTATGTTTGCGTTGATTAAAATAATTCTGAAATAATCCTAAATAAAATTTTTACTCTTACAATTCTATTTCTTATTTTTTTTTATGAATTCTTATATCCATTGAAAGAACGATTGAAATCAATGAAGGAATAAAAGTAAAATTTAAAATAAAGTATTTGGAGAACAGAATGGTCTAAAAAAAAGGAATCCTGTTTTATTTCGAAACTTAATTATTTGTACTTCTAGAGTCCACTTCTTCCCCATACTACGAGTGAAAGGGAAAATGTAAAGACTACCATTAAAGCAGCCCAAGCGAGACTTACTATATCCATGTGAGTTGTGTCCTCGATCTCTTTAAATTAATTATTGTTCACTAATAATAGTAGAATTTCTATCGCATAGTCAAAGGGGGAGTTGATCAAACACTATTGATGAACGAATCCAAATATAATTAATATAGTTCTTTTAATTATAAAATTTATAGGAAAACAGTAAGCACAAGCAAAATAAGCATAAACAGCCGTTGAAGGAGTAGAAGTAACAAAAAAGGAATGTTAAGAACATGTCCTAATAATAAGACCCATTCTTTACTTTTGTGTCTTTTCATTAAGTTAAAAAACTATATTATAGAATCAAGACAGATCATTATATATGGAATATCGCTGTTTTATTTCTTTTTGATTTAAATCTTACCATCTTCGATTTTCCCTATGAACCACTTGAATACGTATTATTATGTTCTTTACTTTATTATGTTCTTGACTAGAGGTTAAAGTCAAAATTTATTTTTAATTTATATATGCTAAATAAAAACTAAATTGATTGCATGCCAGATTACTTATAAAGTTGCATGAGTCTGTATACAAAGTTCTACTCTTTGCACAACTAACAATTTAATTTTTCCTATCCAAATTTATAATACTCCGCCGGTAGACACTACATTAGTAGTCTAATGGGCTATCATACAACTTTTTTTTTCACGACTCTCATTTTAAACTTTAATTGAAGGCATTTTAAAGACCGGAACTCCCCAGATACTTAGAATCTAGCAAGTATCCATCCGGAGTTTTTTTCCTAAACTTGCTGCGGAACAAAGCAAATTATTAAAACAGAATAAGGTATTTTGATTCTTTTGGTTATCAGGCGACACCCGGATTTGAACTGGGGAAAAAGGATTTGCAGTCCCCCGCCTTACCGCTCGGCCATGCCGCCAAAACGATCTAAAATAAATGAAAAAATTTACCCTTGTGCTTTTTTATTGTATTTTGGATCCTTTTTTCTTTAATCCCTTTCTTAAAAAAAATTTAATTATTCTTTATTCCTTCTATTGAAAAATAAAGAAAGTTTTCAGTTACAAAACCAAAAAATTAGCACAAATTTGAACCGTTAACTATTGATTGGAAATTCATGAACAATTTTTAGATTTACATCTAAACCTGTGTTTTCGTTATGATTACTTAATCATATAAGTAATGATAGGGAGTTAAAGAAACGCGTATGAATTTAAATTATAAGAGCTATTATAGGTATATTATAGGTATATGTAAACCCCATAATTTACATTATTACACAGATATTATCTGATCAAGTATCTTATCGGGGTCCCCATGTTTATATGGAATTTTAATGAAATTCTCGTACTTCACTTTTTACAATTTTTCTTGAATAGATTGAATAAAGAGAAATGTTGATAAAACATGGCCATTGCTGTTCCGAATAAAACTGTAATATAATAAAAAAAGAGGGGCATATATGCTGTAATAATCCCTGTGCATTCTTAATAAAAAGAACCCCCCCTTTTCTATGAATTCGAGTAAAAAAGATTCTCTCTTTTTTGCGAATTATTTTTTGAACAATTGAATCCAGGAATAAGTACTAAAAAATAAAACCTATAATTTATTTTTTACGATTATTTTGTCTTTATCTCATTGAACAGATTAAATGTTGAATAGAGCTACATTTATAGTATTCTATTGAATAGGAATACGGAATATCATAATAATGGTATAAATTCACTCAGTTTTTGTTTTGATATTATATACAAAGCACCCTAAATCTCAGTGGAATGTCCCCTTTCTGTTTGTATTTGGTGCAAATTCCTATACGTAAAATTTCATGAGATTTAGTAAACAAAAAATAAATTCCTTGATTGCTATATTGATCCAGATTATTTGATAAAGAATGAGCAAAAAAAAGGGGGGGGAAGTTAAAAAATGCTTGGGAGTGGAAATGAAGAAATGTCTACAATACCCGGATTTAATGAGATACAATTTGAAGGGTTTTCTAGGTTTATTAATCGGGGCTTAACAGAAGAATTTTATAAGTTTCCAAAAATTGAAGATACAGATCAAGAACTTGAATTTCAATTATTTGTGGAAACCTATCAATTGGTAGAACCCTTAATAACGGAAAAAGACGCTCTATATGAATCACTCACATATTCTTCTGAATTATATGTATCTGCGGGATTAATTTGGAAAACCTGTAGGGATATACAAGAACAAACTATTTTTATTGGAAACATTCCTTTAATGAATTCCCTGGGTACTTCTATAATAAATGGAATATACAGAATTGTTATCAATCAAATATTGAAAAGCCCTGGTATCTATTACCGGTCAGAATTGGACCATAATGGAATTTCAGTCTATACCGGCACCATAATATCAGATTGGGGGGGAAGATTAGAATTAGAAATTGATAGAAAAGCAAGGATATGGGCTCGTGTGAGTAGGAAACAGAAAATATCTATTCTAGTTCTATCATCAGCTATGGGCTCGAGTTTAAGAGAAACTCTCGAGAATGTTTTTTACCCTGAAATTTTCTTGTATTTTTTGAATGATAAGGAGAAAAAAAAATTTAAATCAAAGGAAAATGCCATTTTAGAATTTTATCAACAATTTGCTTGTATAGGGGGAGATCCAGTATTTTCTGAATCCTTATGTAAGGAATTACAAAAGAAATTTTTTCAACAAAGGTGTGAATTAGGAAGAATAGGTCGGCGAAATATGAACCGTAGACTGAATCTTGATATACCTCCGAAGAATACATTTTTGTTACCGCGAGATATATTGGCAGCTACGGATCGTTTGATTGGAATGAAGTTTGGAATGGGTATACTTGATGATATTAATCATTTGAAAAATAAACGTATTCGTTCTGTAGCGGATCTCTTACAAGATCAATTCGGATTGGCCCTGGTTCGTTTAGAAAATATGGTTAGAGGAACTATGTGTGGAGCAATTAGACATAAATTGATACCGATTCCCCAGAATTTAGTAACTTCAACTACATTAACAAGTACTTATGAATCGTTTTTCGGATTACACCCATTATCTCAAGTTTTGGATCGAACTAATCCATTGACACAAATAGTTCATGGGAGAAAGGTGAGTTTTCTGGGTCCTGGAGGATTAACTGGGCGAACTGCTAGTTTCCGGATACGAGATATCCATCCTAGTCACTATGGCCGCATTTGCCCTATTGATACGTCCGAAGGAATCAATGTTGGACTTATAGGATCCTTAGCAATTCATGCGAGGCTTGGTCATTGGGGGGCTATACAAAGCCCCTTTTATGAAATCTCTGAGAGATCAAAAAAAGTACGAATGCTTTACTTATCGCCAAATAAAGATGAATACTATATGGTATCAACAGGAAATTCTTTGGCACTGAATCGAGGGAGTCAAGAAGAACAGATTGTTCCGGCGCGATATCGTCAAGAATTCCTCACTATTGAGTGGGAGCAAGTTCATTTTAGAAGTATTTTTACACTCCAATATTTTTCTCTTGGAGCTTCCCTAATTCCCTTTATCGAACACAATGATGCGAATCGTGCGTTAATGAGTTCTAATATGCAACGTCAAGCAGTTCCGCTTTCTCGATCGGAAAAGTGCATTGTTGGAACTGGATTAGAAGGCCAAGTGGCTCTCGATTCCGGGGTTCCCGCTATAGCCGAAAATGAGGGAAAGATCCTGTATACCGATACTGACAAGATTCTTTTGTCGGGAAATAAAAATAAATTAAGTATTCCTTTAGTTACATATCAACGTTCCAACAAAAATACTTGTATGCATCAAAAACCCCAAGTTGTGCGAGGTAAATGTATTAAAAGGGGCCATATTTTAGCAGATGGCGCTGCTACAATTGGTGGCGAACTCGCTTTGGGAAAAAATCTATTAGTAGCTTATATGCCGTGGGAAGGTTACAATTCTGAGGATGCAGTACTCATTAACGAGCGTCTAGTATATGAGGAAATTTATACTTCTTTTCACATACGGCAATATGAAATTCGAACTCATTTGACAAGCCAAGGGCCTGAAAGAATCACTAAAGAAATACCACATCTAGAGGCGCATTTACTCCGAAATTTAGACAAAAACGGGATTGTGATGTTAGGGTCTTGGGTGGAGACGGGCGATATTTTAGTAGGTAAATTAACCCCTCAGATGTCGAAAGAATCCTCGTATGCTCCAGAAGATAGATTATTACGAGCCATACTTGGTATTCAGCTGTCCACTTCAAAAGAAACTTCTCTAAAATTACCTGTAGGTGGTATAGGTCGAGTTATTGATGTGAGATGGATCCAGAAAAGGAGGGGTTCTAGTTATAATCCAGAAATAATTCGTGTATATATTTCACAAAA